AAATATCACAATTGATCACTAATCCAAGACCAGAATATTCAGAGGACTCTTCTGATCAAACAATAAATTGTCAGCAAAGTTGTTTCTTTTTTGTTTTCTTGAAATCCAAAGAATTTTGATTACTTTATACATAGGTCATCGATTCAACATTGGATAAAAAATGAGGGAATCCCCATTTTTGGCATTTTTTTTGCAAAAAAAGAAAAAAAAAATGAAAGGTTCAAATAATTTTATCGACATGAGTGTTATATATCGAAAAAAGAAATTCGGTAGTAAAATATTAACATAATAGTAGAAAGCGTACTATCCTGTGCCCGGACTTGAAACAAACGGTTTAGCTTTAACCATGTTAACGGTCCCCCATTATTGGTTCGTAGAGGATCAAAGTGGATTTACCAATGAATGACGAAATGCTATGGTTCTTCAATATGATTTTTAAATTTAGTCATAAGTAATTCGCGAGATGATGCACCTTTTTTTCGTAGTTATAACTAGAAAAGTACAGTTGGTTGTATCCAACCTATTCTTGAAATAAACAACCCGCACACACTCCCTTTCCAAAAAAAATCAATACACCAAGCACTACACTTAGATTTATTGGATTTGTTGCTAAAATATCGGTATTCAATCCGAAACTCCCCGCAGATGGCCAGTAACCCAAGGAAATGAAAGAATCGGTTATATTTTTCATATTATCTCCTTTTCTAGATAAAATTAATTATCTATTTTTTATTTATTTATATGTTTCTTTTTGACTTCCTCTTTATAATTTTGAAATTGATAAATAGAATTGAAAAAGAAATCCATTTATAAATGGATTTCTTTTTCAATTGACAATTTCCAAAAAACAATAAGAACTATACTTATTATATTAGAATTAGGTGACAAGGTTGATATCAATTGCTTTTCCTTTGTTGGAACAATTTCTAAAATGAGTTCCATTGAACCTTGAATTAAGAAGAGGAAAGAGTCACTACGCTAATTCCTCATCCACAAATAAGTCTCTCCCCATACATAGGGTATTGTACCAACGAATAAATAATTGTAAGAGTGAAAGGTTCATAAAATTAAAAAAAAAAACACGAACAGAAAGTTCAAAGAAATAAAAAAAAAAATACATAGTGTTTGTTTTTTTTTAGGATTCAAATTAAACAAAAGGATTTGCAAATAAAAGTGCTAATGCTACAACCAATCCATAAATGGTTAAAGCTTCCATAAAAGCCAGACTAAGCAATAAAGTCCCTCGTATTTTTCCCTCCGCCTCTGGTTGTCTGGCAATACCTTCTACAGCTTGGCCTGCAGCAGTACCTTGACCAATCCCAGGCCCAATAGAAGCAAGCCCTACGGCCAACCCAGCAGCAATAACGGAAGCGGCAGAAATAAGTGGATTCATGATAAGCTCCTCACACCAAAATAAAGAAATGGTTAATGATACAATCAACCAATAAATTATAACGTATTATTCCATTGCTAAGATTTATACAGTCGAAGTAACTAAAAACTCCGAATTGAAGTAATAATATGATTGAATCATCAGAACTATTTGAATATCTTTTTTTTTTTTAGTTCCTATTCATCCACGTAATTTTTGTGAATCCATACTATACTCTTTTCATTCTTCCATTTTTTTTTTCTTGATTGAATCTCGGTATTCATTCAATAGTCAATTCACAACTACAGACGAAACGGAAGGACTTCAACTAGAATCCATATCTAAATTCCCAGTACTAGAGCATATCTTTAGTTCATATAAAACTAGTTAATACCTAATATCACATATACTTGTGTTTCTTACCTAATGTAAACCTATTATTCGTATTTTAGAGTCAATCGGATTCGAGAACCAATCTTATAAACATACACAAGTGTTGTCTTATAGTAATTCGATTCAATACGTCTAATTCGATTCCACACTCCCCTAACAAATACATTTTTTTTTTCATATATTTTTTTGTAAATCCTTTCCTACTAATATCGTAATCTTTTTTTTTCCTATTACTCTCTAGATCTTATATATTTTGCTTATTTATATATTATTTTTCTATTTTTATTCCCTAAAGAGATTATCTTCATCCGTGTATATATATTGCCTTGAGCTAAACTATTTCTAAAACTAATCAATGATGACCCTCCATGGATTCGCCTATATAAGCTGCAGCTAAAGTTGCAAAAATAAGAGCTTGAATACCACTTGTAAATAATCCAAGGAACATAACAGGTATAGGAACTACTAAAGGTACTAAAGAAACAAGAACAACAACTACTAATTCATCAGCTAATATATTTCCGAAAAGTCGAAAACTAAGTGATAAAGGTTTTGTGAAATCTTCTAAGATATTAATGGGTAAAAGAATTGGAGTTGGTTGAATGTATTTACCGAAATAACCTAATCCCTTTTTTGTAAGACCCGCATAAAAATATGCTACTGATGTGAGTAAAGCTAAAGCAACAGTAGTATTTATATCATTTGTGGGTGCGGCTAACTCTCCATGAGGTAACTGTATGATTTTCCACGGTAAAAGAGCCCCTGACCAATTCGAAACAAAAATAAACAGAAACAGAGTTCCAATAAAGCAAACCCATTGACCATATTCTTCTCCAATCTGGGTTTTACTCACGTCTCGAATGAATTCAAGGACATATTCGAAAAAATTCTGACCGTCAGTAGGAATGGTTTGTGGATTCCGAACAGCTATAATAGATGAACCTAATAAAATAGCAATTACAACCCAAGAAGTAATAAGTACTTGGGCATGGACTTGGAAACCTCCTATTTGCCAATAGAAATGTTGGCCGACCTCGACACCAGATATATCGTATAACCCCTTTAGTGTGTTGATAGAACATAAAAAAACATTCATATTGCCCCCTGAAACAAATAGAACTTAAAAAAAAATGATTTTGATTGGACCGTCTTTTTTTTTTTATTTTAGACTTGCCTTGAGTTGTATATTTTTTTGATACCAACTTATTACAATATCCCTAATTATTTTTATCTCTTTTGTGCGATTCAGGAATAGTAACCAATTCCATCAATCTAGGAAGTCCTACAAAAATAGATTTATCTTATTATTAATCAAGGATTTCGTATAGAGCTTAAATGGCCTTCACAAATTGCAAATACTAATTTGTTAAGAATTAATCGAATTGAAGCTATAGCGTCATCATTAGCTGGAATCGAAATATCTGCGAGATCTGGGTCACAATTTGTATCAATTAAACAAATCGTTGGAATTCCTAAAGTGATACATTCTTCAAGAGCCCTGTATTCTTCTTGCTGATCAACGATTATTACAATATCGGGTAACCCTGTCATATATTTAATCCCGCCGAGATATGTTTGTAAGTGAGATAATTGTCTCTTCAACATAGCGGCATCTCTTTTCGGAAGACGGTTGAGTCCCTCCGTCTTTTGTTCCGTTCTCAAGTCCCGGAACTTATGAAGTCTAGTTTCTGTAGTGGACCAATTCGTCAACATACCACCGAGCCACTTTTTATTAACATAGTGGCACCGGGCCCTTATTGCAGCCCGGACTACTGAATCAGCTGCTTTATTTTTGGTACCAACAATTAAGAATTGTTTTCCCCTACTTGCTGCATCAAAAACTAAATCACAAGCTTCTGATAAAAAACGAGCAGTTCGAGTAAGATTTATAATATGAATACCTCTACGCTTTGATGAGATATAAGGTGCCATTCTAGGATTCCATTTCCTAGTACCATGACCAAAATGAACGCCTGCTTCCATCATCTCTTCCAAATGGATGTTCCAATATCTTCTTGTCATTTCTCCCCACACTTCCTCTCTTTTTTTTTAAGAAAAAAAAAGAGATGAGGTACCCTGAAATAGAAATAAAAAATTGTTCCAATGAAACCTTATCTTCTACCTCTAACGGGGATTGGCCGTTGATACACGATCCAAGCTATTATTCATTTATTTCTATTCGTTATTTTCTTTATTATTATATTATTACCAAAGCAAATGACTGCAGATAGGTAACAGGATGAATCTGCTCTTAGAAATTGAAAAATCCTAGAAATGATTGTTCTGATATACCATTTAAATTCTTTGAAATGCAAAAATCGAATAATTCTCTGTAGTGGAACAAAATATCTCTCATTTCCCCCTCGAATAAATTCTTCTTTTTAATTTCCAAAGGAATGTTATTATGTTGTCTTGAGCGCTGCGCTAATCCTTTGAATCCGGTACCAACGGGTATCATCCCTCCTAGGACAACATTCTCTTTCAGACCTTTCAGCCAATCTATACGACCTCGGAGAGCGGCTTTTGCCAAAACTCGAGCAGTTTCTTGAAAACTTGCTTCGGATATGAAACTTTGCGTATTTAGAGATGCTTTCGTTATTCCCAATAATATAGCTCGGTAATAGATCGGTTCTTCCAAAGCACGCCCCGTTCGTTCCGCTCGCAAGACTCCAATTAGTTCTCCAGGTAAAAAAACATTAGACATTCCGTCTTCTGAAACCAATACTTTTGATGTTATTTGACGTACAATAATTTCTATATGTCTATTATGGATCTCCACCCCCTGGGATCGATAAACTTTTTGTATCTTATTAACTAAAGAAATACGGCTTTGAACTATAGTTAGTTCAGCACCAATTAAAAATCCCCAAGGAATTCCAAGAATTCTTGTTATACGCTCGTTCCAACCCTCAACTCTCTTTTCTAGGCTCATCGATATGGAATCAATCGAACGCACTTCTAACACTTGTTCCACTTTTGGAAGACCCTGCGTTATATCACCAGATCTTGATTTTTCATATATAAAGGTAACTAACGTATCTCCTTCATAAATGATTTCTCCATAATGGAGATGAACAGTTGCTCCTGAAGTGGCCAAATAAGGCTTAGCTAATCTTATTACTACAGAATCAACTTGAACAATTAAAATTTGACCCGATTTTAGGTGTGATCCATTTTCGGCTATACATATATTTTCACAAATAAACTGTCCAAGGCTAATTCTTGTGAATGTTTCATCACAATAATTATCATAATAATTATGATGGAGAAAAAACCAAGTCAAATTGAATGTATTTAAAACCTTGTTACTAGACGGATCAGAATTTAAAATCCTCCCGTTTTCATCCATTAAATAATAGTTAAATACTTCAAAAGTCTGTTTTAAATTGTCAAGTTCCAAATAGTTAGTTATCGAGAGCTGATTATGAGTTATTAACTGAGAAAAGGAATAAAAATGGAAAATTTGAGAGACTGCTCCTAAAGGTCCTAATGAATTCCTAATTGAAATTAGCGAATCTTTTTGAATTGATTCTTTTATCACATTATAAGATTTTCCATCATTAAATGGATCCATTTGAAAACAATTAGATGCTGACAAAATTATCAAAGATTGCCGTTCTTTATTCCGATTTGTATTTAACAACATACGAATAGTTCCTCGATTTTGACTAAGGGATTGTTGAACACTTCCCTTGGAATAAAGAGAATCCAATGGATTGCTATTGGTGTAATCAGACTCATTATTGAAGATCAATCCTGAACCTGAGGGGTCTTCCCTTTTTCTGATATACGAAATATGGGATTTCACTAAGTCTATTCTTAGGAAATTTCGAACCAAACCCAGACCATTTGTCCTTACTTCAACAAAGGAAGCGAGGGCTTCTTTGATAGAAGCACTTTTTTTGTCTTGGTCCCAATTCAACACTAAACAAGTCCGAACTAATTGAATACTTGTTCCAGAAATTCCCCGAATAGGTTTACCATTTCCATAAAGGATATAATTGACAACTTTAAGTTCCAGATTATCCCTTTCTTGCAACGAATCCTGTGGGAAAAGTGTTACTAAATTTATACCGTCTGCTATTTCATATATGATTACAGGTCGAACCAAAACAAAATACTTTTTTTTGGTAGGTGTGATCCATTGTACATAAATCCAATTTTTTAATTTTTTTAATTTCTTAGAATTTTTTTTTACCCTTTCCGGTGATATCAAGATACCACTTTGTCGGGATATCTTATCCATCTCTCCAGGAAAATGTATATTTCCAGAAAATATTTTAAGTTCAATCTTTTTTTTTTTTTTCTCCACTCGTACCAATCCACCTACTCGGCTTCTTGTACTTAAAGTGATTGGTGTATCTACTCCAATGAGACTATTGTTCCGTACCATTATGGAACAAGATTCAGGTAAAATATGCACTTCCTCGGGAATGAAAAAAAAAGGATCTACTTTCATTTGGTATTTTGGCTTAAATTCTTTAACTCCAATCAAATCTTCTTTTTTTCGGATTGAATGCACCCCTATAGTCCCATATTTAGTAATTCCTAAACTATTTCTTCTATATTGAGGATCGTCGAAATAAGCAAGAATCGAATTTCTCCGAAAAAGACCATTTATGGGGATTTCAATCGAAATGCTAGAACGGGGCAGTATTTCTTTTTCTCGTTCTTGAAGTGATTCAAATTGAACGATGAATCTATTTCTTCGCTTCCTTGCCAATAAATCACAATTCCCTTGGAAAATCCAAGGATATATAAGATTACAATAACCCGTACATATGATTCGATTAAGTTCTGAATAATTAGGAATTTCGCTTTCTTTTTTACCAAAAAGATTTGAACTAAAAAATTTGTGTCTTACTTGATCATTATTTACTGAAAGGATAGAAATAGATCTTTCTTCGACAGAAAGAGAATAAACGTTAATTTGATCTTGATCCTTATAGAGGGAAGGAATTACACGGGATCTAAAGCAACCCCCGGATAATACCCATAAATGACTTGTTTTTGGTAAAAGATGAACATTACTATATGTAAATTCGGGTGCATGGTACACATCGGTACTCCAATGCATTTCTCCCTCTGAGTCAGAATAAATATGTTTTCGAACCCTTTCTTTAAAATTGAAAGTGTATGTTCCCGCACGAATCTCAGCAATCACTTGTTCTGATTCTACATATTGATCATTTTGAACTAAAAGAAAACTTTTTGGTGGAATAGTAACCTTATGTAGAATATCCTCACTCTCAATAGTTACATACAAGTCAATATAACATAAAAAGGCAGGATGCCCATGACGCGTACGTGTGGGATGAACCAAATTCTCATTGAATTTTATTTTTCCATTAGAAGGAGCTCGTATATGTTCTGCAGTACCCCCTGTGAATACTCCGCCAGTATGAAAAGTTCTTAATGTTAGTTGAGTGCCCGGTTCCCCAATAGATTGACCTGCAATAATACCTACAGCTTCTCCCAATTCGACCAGATCGCCATGAGTAGGACTTCGTCCATAACATAATCGGCAGATCCAAGATGTACTCCTACAAGTAAAGGGGGTCCGAATAGATATTGGTTGTGTTTGAAAGGTTATAAAGCGATTGATAAGTCCAATACCAATATCTTGATTTTGAATGCCAATGCATCGCCGGCCTATATATATATCGTCTGCTAATACCCGACCCATTAATGTTTGGATAAAAATTCTTTCTGGCATCATCCCATTTCGAGAATTC